GAAGACATACCAATAGGTCATCAAATTCGTTCAAGAAGGGGCAAGCGTGTAGTCATTTTGACTGCTACAAAAGGTACTCCTAAGACTACGAATAGTAAAATGTCCGATATAAAAACCGACGTGACTTTAATGCGCTATTCACAACAATCAGACTTTCGGCGCGGTATAATCAAAGGTTCTATGCGGGCTCAAAGGCGTAAAGTGGTTATTTTCGAATTATTTCAAGCAAATGCGAAGTCCCCCCTTTTTTTGGAGAGACGACAAAAATCCCCCCCCTTTTATTTTAATATTTCCGGGTTGATTAAACTAATTTTTAAAAATGGGTTGGATAAAGGGGAAGCATTCAAAACTGGAGAGTATACAAAAGAACAAACAAAAAGAGAAGAAAAACAAGAAACCAACAAAAGAAAGGAAAAAGCACGAATAAAAATCGCAGAGGATTGGAATCGTATTCCATTTGCGCAAGGAATAAGAGGTTGCGTGTTAATAACTCAATCTATTTTTAGAAAATATATTCTATTACCTTCATTGATAATTGCCAAAAATATTGGACGTATATTCCTATTGCAACGTCCTGAATGGGCTGAGGATTTCCAAGAATGGAATAAAGAGATCTATATTAAATGCACCTATAATGGTATTCCATTATCCGAAACCGAATTTCCAAAAAATTGGTTGACAGAAGGTATTCAAATAAAAATCGTATTTCCTTGCTGTCTGAAACCTTGGCACAAATCGAAACTACAATCCTCTCAGAAAGATCTAATGAAAAAGACAAAAGAAAAAGGTGATTCTTGTTTTTTAACAGTTTGGGGAATGGAAACGGAACTCCCCTTTTGTTCACCCCGAAAAAAACCTTCCTTTTTTAAACCCATTTTAAAGGAATTCGCAAAAAAAATTGGAAAATTTAAAAAGAAGTATTTTCGAGTTCTAACAGTTTTCAAAGTAAAAACAAAATTACTTCGAAAAGTTTCAAAAGAAACAAAAAAATGGGTTATCAAAAGTGTTTTTTTTAGAAAAAGAATAATAAAAGAACTTTCAAAAGTAAATCCAATTCTATTATTCAGATTAAGAGAAGTCGGAGTCGATAAATCAAACGAAATTAAAGAGGAAAAAGATTCCATAATAAACAATCAAACGATTCACGAATCATTTAGTCAAATTCAAATTGCATATCCGGGTTGGACAAACTCTTCGTTGACAGAAAAAAAAATGAAGGATCCGGCTGATAGAACAAGTACAATTCGAACTCAAATAGAAAGAATCACAAAAGAGAAAAAAAAAGTAACTCCAAGAATAAATAATCTTAGTCCTACAAGTTATAATGCTAAAAAATTAGAAAAACAGCAAATGTTTAAAATGTTAAAAAGAAGAAATGCTCGATTAATCTGTAAATTATCCCCTTTTGTAAAATTTTTCATTGAAAAAATATACACGGATATATTTTTATCTATCATTAATATTGCCAGAATAAATACAAAACTTTTTCTTAAATTAACAAAAAAAATTATTGATAAATCCATTTACAATAATGAAAGAAAACAAGAAAGAATTAATAAAAAAAAGAAAACTACAATTCCGTCTATTTCGAGTATAATTCTAAGAAAGGAACTTGAGAATATTAGTAATATTAAAGCAAATTCACATATTTTTTATGACTTATCCTACGTACCAAAACCATATGTATTTTATAAATTAGGAAAAATCCAAGTTATTAACTCGTTAAGATTTGTTCTTCAATATCAACGAATCCCCTTTTTCCTTAAGGCTAAAATAAAGGATTCTTTTGAAACACAAGGAGTGCTTGATTCGAAATCAGCAGATAACAAACTTCCGAGTTCTGAAATGAATCCATGGAAAAGCTGGTTAAGAGGACATTATCAATACCATTTATCTCAGATTGAATGGTCTAGATTAATACCAGAAAAATGGCGAAATACATTTCGTCAGCATCGTATAGCTAAAAAGGCAAATTTTAGCAAACGGCATTCATATGAAAAAAAACCATTAATGAATTCAAAAAAAAAAAAAAAATGGGAAGTATATTCATTATCTAATCAAAAAGATAATTTTCTAAAATACTATCGATCTGATCTTTTAGCATATAAATTTATTCATTATGAAAAGAAAACGGAATGCTTTTTTTATGGATCTCCCCTTCAAGGAAATACGAACCAAGAATTTTATTATAACACGCCTAAAAAAAACTTTTTTGATATGCTGAGGAACATCCCTATTAAAAATGATCTAGGAAAGATCCATATGGAAAAACCGGCCGATAGAAAATATTTTGATTGGAAAATTTTGCAATTTGATCTTATACAAAAAATCGATATTGAGGCCTGGATCATAATCGATACCAATAGGAATCAAAATACTCAAATTCGTACTAAAAATTCTCAAATAATTGCTAAAAAAGATTTTTTTTATCTTAAGATCCCAGAGATAAATTTACCAAACTCTCACAAGGGGTTTTACGATTGGATGGGAATGAATGAAAAAATGCTAAAGCATCCCACATCCAATCTGGAACTTTGGTTCTTCCCAGAATTTTTGTTAATTTATAAGACATATAAAATGAAACCTTGGTTTATACCAAGCAAATTACTTATTTTAAATTTAAATAGAAGTGCAAATAAAAAGATCAATGAAAAGGACAATTTTTTGATAGCATCAAATAAAAAGCATCGAAATCAAGAAGAAAAAGAACCGACAAGTCGAGGAGAGCGGAGATCCGTCCTCTCACCCCAAAAAGATATTGAAGAAAATGATGCAAGATCAAACATGAAAAAAGGGAAAAAGAAAAAACACTACACGAAAGCAGAACTCCGTTTGTTCATGAAACGTTATTTGCTTTTTCAATTGCGATGGGATGAGACTTTGAATGAAAGAATGATCAATAATATCAATGTATATTGTCTCCTGCGTAAACTGATAGATTCACCAAAAATTACTCTATCCTCGATTCAAAAGAAACAAATGAGTTTGGATATAATGATGATTAATAATAATTTAACTCTTTCAGAATTTATGAAGAAGGGAGTATTGATTCTAGAACCCATTCGTCTGTCTGAACAAAAAGATGGGCAATTTATTATGTATCAAACCGTTGGTATTTCGTTGGTTCATAAGAATAAGCATCAAAAATACCAAGAACAAGGACATGCTTCTAACAATAATTTTGATTTACTTGTTCCCGAAAATATTTTATCCTTTAGACGTCGTAGAAAATTGAGAATTCTAATTTGTTTCAATTCAAAAAAGAGAAATTATATAGATCCAAATCCGGTATTTTGTAACGTAAAAAACAGCAGCCAAGTTTTACATGACAATAACCATCTTGATAGAGATAAAAATCAATTAATGAAATTAAAGCTCTTTCTTTGGCCTAATTATCGATTAGAAGATTTAGCTTGTATGAATCGTTATTGGTTTGATACCAATAATGGCAGCCGTTTCGGTATGTTAAGGATACAGATGTATCCACGATTGAAAAATTTTTAATAATACACTTTTCTGTATATCCTGTACCCTATATATAATAGGGTATATGAAAGCAAACAAATACACAGATCAGATGTCTTATCTCACATTTCATTATAGTATCCAATATCAAATGAATAATGTCTGAATTCGATCTCGAAATGAATGAACGAAACCTTCTTTATTTTAGGTCTAAATTCTTCGATCCAAAAATGTACCAAGCTTTTCTATTCCTATAGAAAACCAATTCAAAATTGAATTGATTGATTTGAATTCATGAAATTAGGAGTTCAAAAAGAAATTTTGATTAGATTCTTGTATATACCACATTCAAATTAATGGCATTATTATTACTGATCGGTAAAATCCATATCTGTAAAAAGGGCAAGGGGCGTTTTTTTATGGTCAAAAATTCATCGATTTCAGTTATTTCTCAAAAAGAAAACAAAGAAACCAGGGGGTCTGTTGAATTTCAAGTATTCAGTTTCACCACTAAAATAAGGAAACTCACTTCACATTTGGAATTGCACAAAAAAGACTTTTCATCTCAGCGAGGTTTGCGAAAAATTTTGGGAAAACGTCAACGACTGCTGGCCTATTTGTCAAAAATAAATAGGGGGCGCTATAAAGAATTAATTGGGGAGTTGGATATTCGAAAGATAAAAACTCGTTAATTTGAAGCGTGAGACTGTTTGCGCTTAGTGGTTTAAATTTTGATGAACTTCTTTCTTTTTACTTTCAGCAATGCATGGAAGAATGACTCGAGAAAAACTTATGATTCCACCAACTACAAGAAAAGACCTCATGATAGTCAATATGGGCCCTCACCACCCATCAATGCATGGTGTTCTTCGACTGATCGTTACTCTCGATGGTGAAGATGTTATTAACTGTGAACCAGTATTGGGTTATTTACATAGAGGGATGGAGAAAATTGCGGAAAATCGAACAATTATACAATATTTGCCTTATGTAACACGTTGGGATTATTTAGCTACTATGTTCACAGAAGCAATAACCGTAAACGGGCCCGAACAGCTAGGCAATATTCAAGTACCTAAAAGGGCTAGCTATATCAGAGCTATTATGTTGGAGTTGAGTCGTATCGCTTCCCATTTGTTATGGCTTGGTCCTTTTATGGCAGATATTGGGGCGCAGACTCCTTTCTTCTATATTTTTAGAGAACGAGAATTGATATATGACCTATTTGAAGCGGCTACCGGCATGCGCATGATGCATAATTTTTTTCGTATCGGAGGAGTCGCTGCTGATCTACCTCATGGCTGGATAGATAAATGTTTGGATTTTTGCGACTATTTTTTAACCGGGGTTGCTGAATATCAAAAGCTTATTACACAGAATCCTATTTTTTTAGAACGGGTTGAGGGCGTAGGCATTATTGGCGGAGAAGAGGCACTAAACTGGGGTTTATCGGGACCAACGCTACGAGCTTCCGGACTACAATGGGATCTTCGTAAAGTTGATCGTTATGAGTGTTACGAGGAATTTGATTGGGAGATTCAATGGCAAAAAGAGGGGGATTCATTAGCTCGGTATTTAGTACGAATTGGCGAAATGACAGAATCTATAAAAATTATCCAGCAGGCTCTGGAAGGAATTCCAGGGGGACCCTATGAGAATTTAGAAAGCCGCCGCTTTGATAGAATAAAAGACCCTGAATGGAATGATTTTGAATATCGATTTATTAGTAAAAAACCTTCTCCTACTTTTGAATTGTCCAAGCAAGAACTTTATGTAAGAGTCGAAGCACCAAAAGGAGAATTAGGAATTTTTCTGATAGGAGGTCGGAGTGTTTTTCCTTGGAGATGGAAAATTAGACCGCCTGGTTTTATCAACTTGCAAATTCTTCCGCAGTTAGTTAAAAGAATGAAATTGGCTGATATTATGACGATACTAGGTAGCATAGATATTATTATGGGAGAAGTTGATCGTTGAAATGATAATTGATACAACAAAAATACAAGCTATCAATTCTTTTTTCAGATTGGGATCCTTAAAAGAAGTCTATGGGATCATATGGATGCTTATCCCTATTTTCATTCTTGTATTAGGAATCACACTAGGTGTACTAGTAATTGTTTGGTTAGAAAGAGAAATATCTGCAGGGATACAACAACGTATTGGACCCGAATACGCGGGTCCTTTCGGAATTCTTCAAGCTTTAGCAGATGGTACAAAACTACTTTTCAAAGAAAATATTCTTCCATCTAGAGGAGATACTCGTTTATTCAGTCTCGGGCCATCCATAGCAGTCATATCCATTTTACTAAGTTATTCAGTAATTCCTTTTAGCTATCGCTTTATTCTAGCCGATCTTAGTATTGGTGTTTTTTTATGGATTGCTGTTTCAAGTCTTGCTCCCGTTGGACTTCTTATGTCGGGATATGGATCAAATAATAAATATTCCTTTTTAGGTGGATTAAGGGCTGCTGCTCAATCAATTAGTTATGAAATACCATTAACCCTATGTGTATTATCAATATCTCTACGTGTGATTCGGTGAGACATAAAATTTCCCCTATTTATTTTCTTTCTAGCAAGAAAGTGAAATGGTTGGAATATCCATTTTTTTATTCATTATTGGGTTGATGAAGTAAACCAGATAGTTATATGAGTGAAATAAAACGGCTTAAAATTTTGCTGTTAAAGGAATTGAATCTCATTTCCTATGTACAAGAAGTAAGTGAAAGTAAACATAAGCAGTCAAGATTGTTTATCCCAAGATTGGTTGATTAGTCATTTTGTCTTGAAGCGGGTTCAAAAGATCAACCGTATGGGGTTTTTACTATACTATTACGATAGACGTATTACCCTAAATGAGAGATTCAAAAAAAACGAGTGGATGGTTAGGAAGACCAAGATACACAAAGGAGTAGTAATGGAGATTCTGTAAATTATCCAACAGGATATTTTTTTTATAGAAAAGTAATTCGAATTGGGGCTTTAAGTTGGTAGAAATTCTTAAGAAGTACTCCCCACGATTTCATCCAGAGTATGTTCCTATCCACCAATTAAGTAAATAACTATCAAAACGACGAAATCTTTTACTTTTGGTAATGTGCCTTTTCTGAGAAAGGAGAATAGGAACGAACTAAAATTCAAAAACGAGAATTGCAAAAAGAGATCTTTTTTTATTCCTGACTATTTCGATTTTATTTACAGAAATACAATTCTTGTTATGCAATGCAATATGTAATTCTTTTTCGTAATCAAAAGTGAGAAAATGATAGGTTGAAATATCTATACGATATTCTCTAAAAAGTATTTTTTCATTTAAGGATAAAGTTATTAATCAACAAAGAAAAATAAAAATTCTTAAAAGATGAGATCAATTCAGAAGCACTTTTTTATTAAAAATCTAGCAGACAGAATTCCATTGGTCTAATTCTAGGCCCTAGGATAATAATTTGATTCTATATAGATCTTACAAACACATCAAGAGAAATAATGTTGAAAGGTCCTTAGATTTATTTCTGACCTATGAGGAGCCGTATGAGGTGAAAATCTCATGTACGGTTCTGTAATAGCGACGGGAACGGTGATGTTAGCGTCGACTAGGATTATCTAACAGTTTAAGTACAGTTGATATAGTTGAAGCGCAATCAAAATATGGTTTTTGGGGATGGAATTTATGGCGTCAACCTATAGGGTTTATTGTTTTTCTGATTTCTTCTCTAGCCGAGTGTGAGAGATTACCTTTTGATTTACCAGAAGCAGAAGAAGAATTAGTAGCAGGTTATCAAACCGAATATTCAGGTATCAAATTTGGTTTATTTTATGTTGCTTCGTATCTAAATCTACTCGTTTCTTCATTATTTGTAACAGTTCTTTACTTGGGGGGTTGGAATCTTTCTATTCCATACCTATTTGTTCCTGAGCTTTTTGACATAAATAAAAGAAGTCAAGTTTTTGGAACAATAATCGGTATCTTTATTACATTAGCTAAAACTTATTTGTTCTTGTTCATTTCTATTGCAACAAGATGGACTTTACCGAGACTTAGAATGGACCAACTTTTAAATCTTGGATGGAAATTCCTTTTACCAATTTCTCTAGGTAATCTATTATTAACAACTTCGTCCCAACTTCTTTCACTGTAAAGGAATAGAAATAGAATAGGCTTTTCTTTATAACTTGTCTCAAACAAGAGAAAGAAAAAAGTAAAATTATTTATAGATATTCAGATATGTTCCCTATGCTAACTCAGTTCTTAAACTCCAGTCAACAAACAATACGAGCTGCCAGGTACATTGGTCAAGGTTTCACGATCACCTTGTCCCACGCGAATCGTTTACCTGTAACTATTCAATACCCCTACGAAAAATTGATCACATCCGAACGTTTCCGGGGCCGAATCCACTTTGAATTTGATAAATGCATTGCTTGTGAAGTATGTGTTCGTGTATGTCCTATAGATCTACCCGTTGTAGATTGGAAATTGCAAACTGATATTCGAAAGAAACGATTACTTAATTACAGTATTGATTTTGGAATCTGTATATTTTGTGGTAATTGCGTTGAATATTGTCCAACAAATTGTTTATCAATGACTGAAGAATATGAACTTTCTGCCTATGATCGTCACGAATTGAATTATAATCAAATTGCTTTAGGTCGGTTACCGGTATCAATAATTGAAGATTACACAATTCGAACAATTTCTTCGAATTTACCTCAAATAAAAAATGTATAAAACCTTCGATTCACAAAACATTTACAAATTCAAATCACAAAAGCTTTATAGGTTTTGGATCTAAAGAAAGGAATGAGGTTTTTGCTTGGTCAATACAAAAGAACGGCTGGTCAGTTAAAATCGCGGCTTATTTTTGATTAACAATGGATTTCTATTTCGAATAATGATTTGAAAATATAAAGTTTGAACCTCTGCTTCGATTGCTTCGATAATAAGAGTAGTCCAATAACTGTATTTACATCAATCCAAATCAACCCGTTCCAATTTCATTCAATTAAGAAGTATCCTAAAAAAAAGGATAACTTCGTTTTTCCTGGTCAGGTCAAAAGAGGCATGAAATATTTCGATTTTTTTTATAAAATCAAATGGATTTACCTGGACCAATACATGATTTTCTTTTAGTCTTTCTGGGATTGGGTCTTATATTAGGAAGTCTGGCAGTAGTATTACTTCCGAATCCAATTTATTCGGCCTTTTCGTTGGGATGGGTTCTTTTTTGTATATCCTTATTCTATATTCTATCCAACTCCTATTTTGTAGCTGCTGCGCAGCTCCTTATTTATGTAGGAGCTATAAACGTTTTAATCATTTTTGCTGTAATGTTCATGAATGGGTCAGAATATTACAAAGATTTTCATCTTTGGACCGTTGGGGATGGAGTTACTTCAATAGTTTGTACAAGTCTTTTTATTTCACTAATTACTACTATTTCAGATACGTCCTGGTATGGGATCATTTGGACTACAAAATCCAATCAGATTCTAGAACAAGATTTGATAAGTAATAGTCAACAAATTGGAATTCATTTAGCAACAGATTTTTTTCTTCCATTTGAACTCATTTCAATAATTCTTTTAGTCGCTTTAATAGGTGCTATTGCTATAGCTCGTCAATAAGAAATCTTTCAAATGAGTAATTCAAATAGAATTAACGCAAAAGGAATGTTATAATTCGTTAATTTGAATTTATGTCTAAAAAATAGAATAAAAAGACTTTAATTTTATATTGATCTCTTACCAATCTATTCCATTATTCCATATTTCTTAGAATCGAATCGATTGCATTATTGTTCAGATTAAAAATGAATCAAAATTGATAAGGAGTTGGTTAATGATGCTCGAACATATACTTGTTTTGAGTGCTTACTTATTTTCTATTGGTATCTATGGATTAATCACAAGTCGAAATATGGTCAGAGCCCTTATGTGTCTTGAACTTATATTAAATTCAGTTAATATCAATTTTGTCACGTTTTCTTATATTTTTGATAATCGTCAATTAAGAGGAGATATTTTCTCAATTTTTGTTATAACTATTGCAGCCGCTGAAGCAGCTATAGGATCGGCTATTATTTCATCAATTTATCGTAACAGAAAATCAACTCGTATTAACCAATCCAATTTGTTGAATAAATAGTATTAATAATATAAATGCTAATTTTGAATATTAATAAATAAATTAAAATTCGCATTAGCGGGTTTGATATGTCTATAGTAGGGTATAATCGTAGTTGCAAAAACATAAGAAATCAAAATATTTTGGCCCTCCCTCATAAATCAATTCGGAAGTAAATTGATTCTTATCACTCATTGATTCGTCTGGTATCTAACTATAGGATTCATTTATAAGTTAGTTTACTAGACCGAAAATTTATGGCGTTCAAAAACGTATAGATCCAATGTCACATTCAGTAAAGATTTATGATACATGTATAGGATGTACTCAATGTGTCCGGGCGTGTCCCACGGATGTATTAGAAATGATACCCTGGGACGGATGTAAAGCTAAACAAATCGCCTCTGCTCCAAGGACCGAGGACTGTGTTGGTTGTAAGAGATGTGAATCCGCCTGTCCAACGGATTTTTTGAGCGTTCGTGTTTATTTATGGCATGAAACAACTCGCAGTATGGGTCTAGCTTATTGATACATTCCATAAAAATCTACTTGAATCCATTAATCCATTTTCTTTTTTTTTTTTTATCGAAAAAATCCGTGCTCAATTCAATTTGATTTTGAGCACGGATTTTTCTGGCCCAAGTGTATCTTGTCTTTACCACGAACCATTTTCCTTGCTTAACAATAATTGTAGTTTTACCCATATTTGCGGGTTGCTTCATTTTTTTTCTTCCACACAGGGGAAATAGAGTAATACGCTGGTATACTATATGTATATGTATATTAGAACTTCTTCTAACGACTTATGCATTCTGCTATCATTTTCAATCGGATGATCCACTAATTCAACTAATGGAGGATTATAAATGGATCCATTTTTTGGATTTCCATTGGAGATTAGGAATAGACGGACTCTCTATAGGACCCATTTTACTGACGGGATTCATCACCACTTTAGCTACTTTAGCGGCTTGGCCGGTTACTCGGGATTCGCGATTATTTCATTTCCTGATGTTAGCGATGTACAGTGGGCAAATAGGATTATTTTCTTCTAGAGATCTTTTACTTTTTTTCCTCATGTGGGAGTTAGAATTAATTCCCGTTTATCTACTTGTATCGATGTGGGGAGGAAAAAAACGTCTGTACTCAGCTACAAAATTTATTTTGTACACGGCGGGGGGTTCTGTTTTTCTTTTAATGGGAGTTCTGGGTATCGGTTTATATGGTTCTACTGAACCAACATTAAATTTTGAAATATTAGCCAACCGGCCCTATCCTGTGAACTTGGAAATACTATTTTATATTGGATTTTTTCTTGCTTTTGCTGTCAAATTGCCAATCATACCCCTACATATATGGTTACCCGATACCCATGGAGAAGCACATTATAGTACTTGTATGCTTCTAGCCGGAATCTTATTAAAAATGGGAGCGTATGGATTAGTTCGGATCAATATGGAATTATTTCCTCATGCTCATTCTATATTTTCCCCTTGGTTAATGGTAGTAGGCGCAATGCAAATAATCTATGCGGCTTCAACATCTCTCGGCCAACGGAATTTAAAAAAAAGAATAGCCTATTCCTCTGTATCTCATATGGGTTTCATAATTATAGGAATTGGTTCTATCACAGATATGGGTCTCAACGGAGCCCTTTTACAAATAATCTCTCATGGATTTATTGGCGCGGCGCTTTTTTTCTTGGCCGGAACAACTTATGATAGAATACGTCTTGTTTATCTTGACGAAATGGGCGGAATAGGTATTCCAATGCCAAAAATATTCACGATGTTCAGTAGCTTTTCGATGGCCTCTCTTGCATTACCTGGCATGAGTGGTTTTGTTGCTGAATTAATAGTTTTTTTTGGACTAATTACTAGTCCAAAATATCTTTTAATGACAAAACTCCCAATTACTTTTGTAATTGCAATTGGAATGATATTAACTCCTATTTATTTATTATCTATGTTACGACAGATGTTTTATGGATACAAGATATTTAATGGCCCAGACTCTTATTTTTTTGATTCCGGGCCGCGAGAGTTATTTCTTTCGGTTTCTATTTTTTTACCCGTACTCGGTATTGGTATGTACCCCGATTTCGTTCTTTCACTATCAGTTGAAAAGGTTGAAGTTATTCTATCTAATTCTTTTTTTAGATAATTTATAAATCTTATCATTTACAAAGGCGTTCGTTGTAAAATGGTACAATGACAAAGAGCCTGTCGAATCATATATGATTCGACAGGCTCTCGCCAATTAACACAAAGTTTTTTTATCTGATCTGCGTTGTACACCCTTTTATGACTATTTGCAATAATCCCCCTTTTTCTTTTTTTGAATTCAATTAGATGTTAATGTAAATGAACCATAACTATGTAGTCCTATTCCTAATAGATTGACTCCAAAATAGCATATCCAAATTATAAGAAATCCAATAGACGCTACAATTGCTGAATTTGTACCCTTCAGTTTTATATTTGTTCGAGTATGTAAATAAATTGAAAATATGATCCAAGTAATAAAAGCCCAAGTTTCCTTTGGGTCCCAACTCCAATAGGATCCCCATGCTTCGTTAGCCCATACTGCTCCAGAAAGAATTCCTATGGTTAAAAAGATAAATCCTAGACTAATAACTCGATAACTCCAATAATCCAATTTTTGAATGAACTGTGATCTATAATAATTCCTTGCGAAAAAAAAAGAAGTTTTTTTGAAAAAATCCCTTTGTTCATTCATGTATTCAAGTTCGCCAAGGAAAAATGACTCATTTAAATTCAATAAATGATTGCTCGTAGAAAAAAGCTTTCTCTTTTTTCTAACTGTAATGACTAGAAGTGATACTGATAATAATGATCCACCTAAAAGGGCCGCATAGCCTAATATCATCATACTTACGTGCATTATTAGCCACTCGGATTGAAGAGCGGGTACTAAGATTGTCGATTCGTGTATTTCAGTTAAAAGACCTGAAGTAGCAAAGCCCTGGGAAAAAATAGCACTTGGGCCAATTATTGTGCTTAGAATATTTTGGTTTTTTTTGAAATATGAAACTATATAAATAAAGGAAAAACTCCATGAAAGAAAAATTAACGATTCGTATAAATCACTTAGTGGAAAATGTCCCGAATAAATCCAACGAGAAATTAATAATCCTGTTATACAGAAAAAAGTCATTATCATGCCCGTTTTGGATGAATCATCTAGTTTTACGATTTCATCGACTAAAAAGGTTATCAAATGAATTGTAATTATAATTGAAACGATCGAAAAAGAAATATGAGTTAATATATGCTCTAAGGTTGAAAATATCATAAAATAAAGAGTTCCTTAATTATAAAATCGAAATTCGCAATTGAATTTATTATAGGATCTATTTTATTTTTTTAAGAGATAATATGCCGCCACTCGGACTCGAACCGAGATGCTCTAGCACTGCTTCCTAAGAGCAGCGTGTCTACCGATTTCACCATAGCGGCCTGTCTTGACCTCATAATAACCTATGAATAAATAATCGTCTAGATTTACGAATTTAATTGAGTTCAATATTTTTTTAGGAAAGATTCAAATGGATGAATAAAAATTTGTTCAAATAGGTATTTGAAGGTTCATTCGTTTCGTTTAGGATTTTTGTTTTATTTTGTATTTTAGACTCTTATCGACTCAACTCTTGTAAATCCTACTATGAATTAAGGAATAGAACCCTCCCCCCCTCAAAAACATTTTTTTTAATTAACTGTTTTTGATTTATTTGATTTCAAAAAGTGAAACCAAAAAGCCATTTTATCAATGAACAAAAAAAACCTATTTTACATCATTCAAAATTTACACATATTTATCCAATTTGAATTGGGTAAGGTAAACAGAAAAATTATTATTCTCCATATGCTATAAGAGCGGAACGAATTCCATTCCTCGTTGAAGGAAATGGAATTCGGGAATTTGGTTTTTGAAGTGAAATGACTCCACTTTTGAGTCAGGCCGGTTTAGATTATTCCAACGTGTTATGTTTTATTACTTAGTTTATTTGTTTGTCGCACAAAAAAACTGTTTGAATTCCCGGTAGAAAGAGATTTACCTAAGGAAAATGCTTTTAACGCTGCCCGATACCCCTTCTTTTTCCAAAAATTTTTACGAATACGATTTTTTGATGCAGAAGTACGTTTTTTTGGAACTGCCATTTAAATAAAAATTAAGAGATTACTCATTGGTATAGCTGGATGTGAAAGACATCTATTGTTCAAAAAAATATGAGCTTTTCTGATTCACTATGTATTTCTTTTCTAGAAAATATTTTTTTCGAAAAATAGAAAAGAATAGATAAAATGGGTGAACAATATGGCAAAATAGCATAAAATAGTTCTAAAAATAGAAAAAAATCTGATTTTTAATAACTTGTCAAATCCGGGAAAAATATGCCCAATTTGACTTGAATTTGAAAATTGGAAGGAAATTCGTAATTAATCTATTTCTTTCATATGATTTGACCAATTGTAACTTCTTGATTTGAATATTTGAAGTATTTAGCAGAAATTCAGAATGAATAAGTAAGAAGAAATAAAAATTTCAAAATTTTATTTAAGTTAGTACATATTTTCAAAACCTTTTTTTCTTGACTCCTTTCAAAAGAGGTAAGGTCGGGTGAATTGGAAACCGTTAATATTAATTAAAAATTTTCAAAACCTTTTTTTATGGAACAGACATATCAATATGCGTGTATTTTACCTTTCATTCCACTTCTAGTTCCTATATTAATAGGAGTGGGACTTGTTATTTTTCCGACAGCAACAAAAAATCTTCATCGTATGTGGGCTTTTCCAAGTATTTTATTGTTAAGTATAGTCATGATTTTTTCAATTAATCTGTCTATTCAGCAAATAAATAGCAGTTATATCTATCAATATGTATGGTCTTGGACCCTCGATAATGATTTTTCTTTAGAATTTGGCTGCTTGATTGATCCACTTACTTCTATTATGTTGATGTTAATCACTACTGTTGGAATTATGGTTCTTATTTATAGTGATAATTATATGGCTCACGATCAAGGATACTTGCGATTTTTTGCTTATATGAGTTTTTTCAGTACTTCCATGTTGGGATTAGTTACTAGTTCAAATTTGATACAAATTTATATTTTTTGGGAATTGGTTGGAATGTGTTCCTATCTATTAATAGGGTTTTGGTTCACACGACCTCCTGCGGCAAATGCTTGTCAAAAAGCGTTTGTAACTAATCGTCTAGGGGATTTTGGTTTATTATTAGGAATTTTTGGTTTTTATTGGATAACAGGTAGTTTTGAATTTCGAGATTTATTCGAAATACTCAATAACTTGATTTCTAATAATGAAGTCAATTTTCCATTTATTATTTTGTGTGCTGTTCTCTTATTTGCCGGCGCAGTTGCT